CGTTAATCTCTTCATGCTCGTTCCAAGTTCGAAGTACCGTTTGGCCAAAGAAAAAGCCGCTTCCTGACACGATTGCCTCTTTATATAGATAGATATAGGATCCATGGGGTTATTACTTAGAAGTCTATTTTGTACAAGACCCCCTCCTATCTGATAGAAAAGGGTCCCATGATCCCGAGCCGGTCTTATCTTGGCTCGCAAACCCCAAGTTTGTCTATGAAGAGCTAATCTAATTGTATTAGTTTCTATAATGGATTTCTTATGTGGAATACTAATGGATAGGGCCTCGTTGCTAAGTGCTACAAGATCTAGTGCACTGGAACTCGTGGTTATGGACCCGAATCCTTTAGTATGGAACATTGTCTTTTCCAAGTAAAAACCCCTAGTATATGAAAGAATGAAAAGGTGCTTTCGTTCTTGTGGAATAAGAAGCCCTCGTACCTTAATGAAAGGAAAATAGGAATTTTTCGTTAGGTATTTGACCAAATAGGATCGTCCAGTTCCTATAGAACCCATCACTAAAATACCCGATAGGGCTAAGCGGAACGAAAAGGGTTTTCCATAAGATGGTAAATGAAAACGATTAGCCCCACACGAGGTTTGGGAATAAGTGATTGTCTGATAATGAGCAAGGAATATACGTCTTTCTGCTAAAGAGCATCTATTAAACTCATAATTCATTAGATCCTTGTTAGCAATGTCAACTAGGTATCATAAGTAAATGGATCCCGGTTGTTCAATCCTTTGATAACCAAGGTCATTCTTTGCTAAAGAGAAATGATCACTATGGGTCAGACTCAATAGAATTGGATCCATTCCAAATAGCGAGAATTAGGATTCTTGATCCCTCTCAATCTCTCTTTCAATTCGAGGATCCAGAGAGGTGTTTTCATAGTCATCTCCGAATATTTGCCATCTCCGAATATTTTCGATTTCATTTTTCTATGATATGTCTTTCTATATGAAAATTGGTTATTTACGATGTACGATGATCCCTGTTAAGCATCCATGGCTGAATGGTTAAAGCGCCCAACTCATAATTGGTAAATTTGCGGGTTCAATTCCTGCTGGATGCACGCGAACGGGAACGTTCCATAAGTCTATTGGAACTGGCTCTCTATCTATGGAATCTCATCCATCATCCATACATAACGAATTGGTATGGTATATTCATACCATAACATAAGAACAATAAGAACTCGAATTCTTATCGATACTGGAACTCAGAGCATAGGAGGGAAAGTCGATTTATGGATGGAATCAAATACGCAGTATTTACAGAAAAGAGTCTTCGTTTATTGGGAAAGAATCAATATACTTCTAATGTCGAATCGGGATTCACTAAGACAGAAATAAAGCATTGGGTCGAACTCTTCTTTGGTGTTAAGGTAGTAGCTGTGAATAGCCATCGACTACCCGGAAAGGGTAGAAGAATGGGACCTATTCTGGGACATACAATGCATTACAGACGTATGATCATTACCCTTCAACCGGGTTATTCTATTCCACTTCTAGATAGAGAAACGAACTAAAGGAGAATACTTAATAATACGGCGAAACATTTATACAAAACACCTATCCCGAGCACACGCAAGGGAACCGTAGACAGGCAAGTGAAATCCAATCCACGAAATAAATTGATCCATGGACGGCACCGTTGTGGTAAAGGTCGTAATGCCAGAGGAATCATTACCGCAAGGCATAGAGGGGGAGGTCATAAGCGCCTATACCGTAAAATCGATTTTCGACGGAATCAAAAAGACATATCTGGTAGAATCGTAACCATAGAATACGACCCTAATCGAAATGCATACATTTGTCTCATACACTATGGGGATGGTGAGAAGAGATATATTTTACATCCCAGAGGGGCTATAATTGGAGATACTATTGTTTCTGGTACAAAAGTTCCTATATCAATGGGAAATGCCCTACCTTTGAGTGCGGTTTGAACTATTGATTTACGTAATTGGAAGTAACCAATTAGGTTTACGACGAAACCTAGAAATCGATCACTGACCCAATTTGACTACCTCCACGGGATAGACCTCAACAGAAAACTGTTGAGTAACGGCAGCAAGTGATTGAGTTCAGTAGTTCCTCATAGAAAATTATTGACTCTAGAGATATGGTAATATGGAGAAGACAAAATTGTTTGAAGCACGCACAGAACCGGAAGCGCCCCTTGTTTCAAAGAGAGGAGGACGGGTTATTCACATTTAATTTGATGGTCAGAGGCGAATTGAAAGCTAAGCAGTGGTAATTAAGACCCCCGGGTGAAAATAGGGATGTCTCCTACGTTACCCATAATATGTGGAAGTATCGACGTAATTTCATAGAGTCATTCGATCTGAATGCTACATGAAGAACATAAGCCAGATGACGGAACGCGGAGACCTAGGATGTAGAAGATCATAACATGAGCGATTCGGCAGATTTGGATTCCTTTTCTATATATCCACTCATGTGGTACTTCATCATACGATTCATATAAGATCCATCTGTCTAGAGATCGTCATATACATCTAGAAAGCCGTATGCTTTGGAAGAAGCTTGTACAGTTTGGGAAGGGGTTTTTTGAGAAAAAAGAAGAATCTACTTCAACCGATATGCCCTTAGGCACGGCCATACATAACATAGAAATCACACGTGGAAGGGGTGGGCAATTAGCTAGAGCAGCAGGTGCTGTAGCGAAACTGATTGCAAAAGAGGGTAAATTGGCCACTTTAAGATTACCATCTGGGGAGGTCCGTTTGGTATCCCAAAACTGCTTAGCAACAGTCGGACAAGTGGGTAATGTTGGGGTGAACCAAAAAAGTTTGGGTAGAGCCGGATCTAAGTGTTGGCTAGGTAAACGCCCCGTAGTAAGAGGGGTAGTTATGAACCCTGTGGACCACCCCCATGGGGGCGGTGAAGGGAAAGCCCCCATTGGTAGAAAAAAACCCACAACCCCTTGGGGTTATCCTGCGCTTGGAAGAAGAACTAGGAAAAGGAAAAAATATAGTGATAGTTTTATTCTTCGTCGCCGTAAGTAAATACGTAACTAGGAATATGGAAAATTGCATTTTTGGAATTTGCAATAATGCGATGGGCGAACGACGGGAATTGAACCCGCGCATGGTGGATTCACAATCCACTGCCTTGATCCACTTGGCTACATCCGCCCCTTATCCAGCTAAAGGATTTTCTCTTTTTTCCATTCATCATTATTCTATTTATTCTGACCTCCATACCTCGATCGAGATAGTGGACATAGGATGCCACTCTTTAAAATGAAAAAAAGGAGTAATCAGCTGTGACACGAAAAAAAACGAATCCTTTTGTAGCTCGTCATTTATTGGCAAAAATCGAAAAGGTTAATATGAAGGAGGAGAAAGAAATTATAGTAACGTGGTCCCGGACATCTAGCATTCTACCCGCAATGGTTGGCCATACAATCGCGATTCATAATGGAAAGGAACATATACCTATTTACATAACAAATCCTATGGTAGGTCGCAAATTGGGGGAATTCGTGCCTACTCGGCATTTCACGAGTTATGAAAGTGCAAGAAAGGATACTAAATCTCGTCGTTAACTGAATTCAGAATAGAAAGATTCAGAATAAACAAAGAAATAATTGGATTCAAATAAAGTAAAGATAGACGGGTAATAACCTTATTTATGACAAGTTTCAAATTGGTAAAGTATACCCCTAGGATAAAGAAGAAGAAGAACGAGCTAAGGAAACTCGCAAGAAAAGTTCCAACTGATCGTCTACTTAAATTTGAACGGGTTTTTAAAGCACAAAAACGCATACATATGTCTGTTTTCAAAGCACAAAGAGTTCTTGATGAGATTCGCTGGCGTTACTACGAGGAAACCGTTATGATACTGAACCTCATGCCTTATCGAGCGTCTTATCCCATCTTAAAGTTGGTTTATTCGGCAGCAGCAAATGCTACTCATTATAGGGATTTCGACAAAGCGAGGTTATTCATCACTAAAGCCGAAGTCAGTAGGAGTACTATTATGAAAAAATTCAGACCTCGAGCTCGAGGACGTAGTTATTCTATAAAAAAAACCATGTGTCATATAACAATTGTACTAAATATAGTAAAGAAATCTAAATAATCTTTAGATCAATCCAAGATTTCAATTACCAATAAAAAAAGAAATAGAATAGAAAAATATGGGACAAAAAATAAATCCACTCGGTTTCAGACTTGGTACAACCCAAAATCACCGTTCCTTTTGGTTCGCACAACCAAAAAATTATTCTGAAGGTCTACAGGAAGATAAAAAAATACGGAATTGTATCAAGAACTATATACAACAGAATAGGAAAAAAGGCTCGAATAGAAAAATGGAATCAGACTCAAGTTCTGAAGTAATTACACATATAGAAATTCAAAAAGAAATTGATACAATCCACGTCATAATCCATATTGGATTCCCCAATTTATTAAAGAAAAAGGGAGCAATCGAAGAATTAGAGAAAGATCTCAAAAAGGAAGTTAATTCTGTAAACCAGAGACTTAATATTGCTATTGAAAAGGTTAAAGAACCTTATAGACAACCTAATATTCTTGCAGAATATATAGCTTTCCAATTAAAAAATAGAGTTTCATTCCGAAAAGCAATGAAAAAAGCCATTGAATTAACTAAAAAAGCAGACATAAAGGGAGTAAAAATCAAAATTGCGGGTCGTCTAGCAGGGAAAGAAATTGCACGTGCCGAATGCATCAAAAAGGGCAGACTGCCCCTACAAACAATTCGCGCTAAAATTGATTATTGCTGCTATCCAATTCGAACTATCTATGGAGTATTAGGTGTAAAAATTTGGATATTCGTAGAAGAAGAATAACTAACCCAGTCTTCCCATTCTGCCCTGTGATAGAATAAAAAAGACAAGAACTTCTTTTTCCCAAAATCCCTAAAAAAAGAAGAAATTAGATCTCTTTCTATAAGATTTAATGAAAATTGATAAATCTTTTAATATAATTGCTATGCTTAGTGTGTGACTCGTTAGTTTTTTCTTTAGAGTGAAAAATGAGGATTTATAAAAAAAATTGGTGGAACCCTACTAAAAATAGAAAAAACTTAGTAATTCTAGAAAATTAACTAATAACCAACCTATTGCTTCGTATTGTCGAGATCCTAACTAAGAACCAGTCACTATGTGAATAAATACATCTATAAAAAATGAGTAGATCTATCATATAGTTGTAGCAACTGCATTTTTTTCTCTACAAAAGAAACCTGATTTTAGGCTGTGAAGCAAAACTAAAGGGATGTGGATAAAAGGAGGGATGATAGATAGAAGGAAGAAGAATAAGAAAGATATAGAATTCCAATGTGTATGGTCTATGAATTACATCATAAAAAAAAAAAGCAATGTGATAAAGCATCAATATAATAAAATAAAAAAAAAAAGAGAGAATTCGAAATCGTAACTTTTGAAATAACAAATCAAAATTTAAAGAAATAAAAAAGAGCAGCCCGCGTCAATAAAACTGAGAAAATTGACTCGGAAAGAAATTTTTTGGAAGCTCCATTGCAGGATTCAAACCTAACCATTAAAGGAGAAGCTGTGGGAACGACAAAACCTATGACGGCATCGGATTTTATTGAAAAGAATCCTAACACTTCATTGGGTGGGATGGCGGAACAAACCAAAAAAATTGCTTTATTTGATAAGATTCTAAATTAACAAATAAGACAGGAAAGAGTAAATATTCGCCCGCGAAATCCTTATTGGATTAGAATACTTTACCACGATTCAATAAGAATAAAAATAAGGAGATTCAAAAATATTATGGAATTAGAGAAATTCGCACGCTTTCTCATTTAATTCGCGAGGAGCTGGATGAGAAGAAACTCTCATGTCCAGTTTTGCAGTAGAGATGGAACTAAGAAAGAACCGTCGACTATAACCCCAAAAGAACTAGATTTCGTAAACAACATAGAGGAAGAATGAAGGGAAAATCCTGCCGAGGCAATCGTATTTGTTTTGGTAGATATGCTCTTCAAGTACTTGAACCCGCTTGGATCACTGCAAGACAGATAGAAGCAGGACGAAGAGCAATGACACGATATGCACGTCGTGGTGGAAAAATATGGGTGCGTATATTTCCCGACAAACCAGTTACAATAAGACCCACAGAAACACGTATGGGCTCGGGAAAGGGATCCCCCGAATATTGGGTAGCCGTTGTTAAACCAGGTAGAATACTTTATGAAATGAGCGGAGTATCCGAAACTGTAGCTAGAGCAGCTATCTCTATAGCTGCCAGTAAAATGCCCATACGAAGTCAATTTCTTCGATTAGAGATATAGAACCCCAAAAAGGAGTATTTAAGATAAAAAACCCAGGTTTTTCTTTCTGGAAAGACAATATTTCTTTCATCCTTTTGCATTGAAATAACAAATTGAAATCAAAATAATATGATTCAACCTCAGACCCTTTTAAATGTAGCAGATAACAGTGGAGCTAGAAAATTGATGTGTATTCGAGTCATAGGAGCCGCTGGTAATCAGCGATATGCTCGTATTGGTGATGTTATTGTTGCTGTAATCAAAGACGCAGTGCCCCAAATGCCTCTAGAAAGATCAGAAGTAATTCGAGCTGTAATTGTACGTACATGTAAAGAATTCAAATGCGAAGATGGTATAATAATACGCTATGATGACAATGCAGCAGTTATCATTGATCAAAAAGGAAATCCAAAAGGAACTCGAGTTTTTGGCGCGATTGCCGAAGAATTGAGAGAATTGAATTTTACTAAAATAGTTTCATTAGCTCCTGAAGTATTATAAACACTAGTAGACGAGATATAGATCAAAGAAAAAAAAATAAGTAGATTGTGTCTCACGTATATGCTTTAAAATCTAAAATAAAAAGAAAAAGGAAAACATGTTGATTATAGAAAAATTAGGAGGAACCTAGAATTAGAGTCTTATGGGCAAGGACACTATTGCTGATTTACTAACCTCTATAAGAAACGCAGACATGAATAAAAAAGGGACTGTTCGAGTAGTATCCACAAATATTACCGAAAACATTGTTAAAATACTTCTACGAGAGGGTTTTATTGAAAGTGTTCGGAAACATCAGGAAAGTACCAGATATTTCTTGGTTTCAACTTTGCGACATCAAAAGAGAAAGACTAGAAAGGGAATATATAGAACTAGAACCTCTTTAAAGCGTATCAGCCGACCTGGCTTACGAATTTATGTCAACTATCAAGGAATTCCTAAGGTTTTGGGCGGAATGGGAATTGCTATTCTTTCTACCTCTCGAGGTATAATGACAGATCGAGAAGCTCGACTAAACAGAATTGGGGGGGAAGTCTTATGTTATATATGGTAATGGCCCCACCTATAGTACCCGAATTCTATCTCGAACTTCCTATTTTGAAAATAAAAATTGAAAAATAGGAGAAAAAAAAATATGACAGAAAAAAAAAAACCGAGAGAAGCAAAAGTCACTTTCGAAGGTTTAGTTACGGAAGCCCTACCCAATGGAATGTTCCGCGTTCGCCTAGAGAATGACACCATCATCCTGGGCTATATTTCAGGAAAGATCCGGTCTAGCTCTATACGAATACTGATGGGGGATAGGGTCAAAATTGAAGTAAGTCGTTATGATTCCAGCAAGGGGCGTATAATTTATAGACTTCCCCATAAGGATTCGAAGCGTACCGAAGACTCGAAGGATACTGAAGATTTGAAGGATACCAAAGATCCAAAGGATTAGGTTTTTCTAGGGTAATAACTTCCAAGTTTCAAAATTGAAGTGAAGAGACTCATTTTTTCCAAAAGAATAGATTCATAGTTTAAGAAAGGAATACCTATATATGAAAATAAGAGCTTCCGTTCGTAAAATTTGTACAAAATGTCGACTGATTCGCAGGCGTGGACGAATTAGAGTCATTTGTTCCAATCCGAAGCATAAACAAAGACAGGGGTAATCTTTCGAAAAAGGAGCTTTTCTTTCTAAAAAGTAAAAAAAAGTACCTACGGAAATGTCCAAATTCCAAATAAAAAAATGAAAGTAAAGGATATATTTTACCCTGAAACGGATATCTTTGTATCTTTTTTTCTTTTTGTTATTTCTAACTCATATTTATGAGATAATAAAATATGACAAAAGCTATACCAAAAATAGGTTCACGTAAGAAAGTGCGTATTGGTTTGCGTAGGAATGCCCGTTTTAGTTTACGGAAGAGTGCACGTAGAATAACAAAAGGAGTTATTCATGTTCAAGCCAGTTTCAACAATACCATTATAACCGTTACAGACCCACAAGGTCGGGTGGTTTTCTGGTCCTCCGCAGGTACTTGTGGATTCAAAAGCTCACGAAAAGCATCACCCTATGCTGGTCAAAGAACAGCAGTAGATGCTATTCGTACAGTGGGTTTGCAACGAGCAGAAGTTATGGTAAAAGGTGCTGGTAGCGGAAGAGACGCCGCATTACGAGCCATTGCTAAAAGTGGTGTACGGTTAAGTTGTATACGCGATGTAACACCTATGCCGCATAATGGATGTCGACCTCCTAAAAAAAGACGTCTGTAAAAGAACTAAACCGCTTTCAAGAGAAATAAACGATTCCAATGATCAAATAATAATACTAGTCCGTTATGGTTCGAGAGGAGGTAACAGGATCCACCCAAACACTAGAGTGGAAGTGTGTTGAATCAAGAGTAGATAGTAAGCGTCTTTATTATGGTCGTTTCATTCTGTCCCCGCTTAGAAAAGGTCAAGCGGATACTGTCGGTATTGCCTTGCGAAGAGCTTTACTTGGAGAAATAGAAGGAACGTGTATCACACGCGCCAAATTTGGGAACGTGGCACACGAATATTCTACAATAGTAGGTATTGAAGAATCCATACAAGAAATTTTACTAAATTTGAAAGAAATTGTATTGAGAAGTAATCTCTATGGAGTTAGAGACGCATCAATTTGCGTCAAAGGTCCTAGATACATAACCGCTCAAGATATAATCTTACCGCCTTCCGTAGAAATCGTTGATACGACACAACCTATAGCTAACTTAAGAGAGCCGATTGATTTTTATATTGAGTTACAGATCAAGAGAGATCGCGGATATCATACAGAACTCAGAAAGAACTCTCAAGATGGAAGTTATCCTATAGATGCTGTATCCATGCCTGTTCGAAATGTGAATTATAGTATTTTTTCTTGTGGGAATGGAAATGAAAAACACGAGATACTTTTTCTAGAAATATGGACGAATGGAAGTTTAACTCCTAAAGAAGCGCTTTATGAAGCTTCTCGTAATTTGATTGATTTATTTCTTCCTTTTCTACACGCAGAGGAAGAGGGCACTAGTTTCGAAGAAAATAAAAACAGATTTACTCCACCCCTTTTAACCTTTCAAAAAAGATTCACTACTCTAAAGAAAAACAAAAAAGGAATTCCATTGAATTGTATTTTTATTGATCAATTAGAATTGCCTTCGAGAACGTATAATTGTCTCAAAAGGGCCAATATACATACACTATTGGACCTTTTGAGTAAGACTGAAGAGGATCTTATGCGAATTGACAGTTTTTGTATGGAAGATGGAAAACTTATATGGGACACTCTCGAGAAGCATCTCCCAATTGATTTACCTAAGAACAAGTTCTCGCTTTAAATCCATTGCAATTTTTTACTCTTTTTTTTTTTTGAATTAGAATAAAAAGAAAAAAAAGCAATTTTGCATCTTTGGCACAATCTATATTTTTGCGAAATGGATCATAATAAAATAGATTTTAGGTATCTAGGGAAGATTCACTTGGAAGTAACTATTTCCTAGATACCCATGCAGGGGGCTTCGCGGTTGAATGAATCAACTCGAAAAATCCCTAAAAAAGACCTAAAGTTAAGGATTTATCAATGGGTAATGTTGCTCCAATACCTAACCAAAGAGCTACTGCAGTACCGAGTAAAAAAACGGTCGTAGCTACTGGGCGACGAAATGGATTTTGGAATTTATTGACATTCTCTAGAAAGGGTACTGTCAATAAGCCCGTTGGCACAGAAACCATTAAGAGAACGCCCAATAACTTATTGGGTACTGTACGGAGTATTTGAAATACGGGAAAGAAGTACCACTCGGGTAATATTTCCAGAGGAGTTGCAAACGGATCCGCCGGTTCACCAATCATTGACGGCTCGAGAACTGCTAAACCCACATTACACGCAATAGTACCTAGAATTACTACTGGAAAAATGTATAAAAGATCGTTGGGCCACGCGGGTTCCCCGTAATAATTATGTCCCATCCCTTTAGCTAATTTTGCTCTTAATACAGGATCATTTAAGTCAGGTTTCTTTGTTATTGGGATAGGTGAATTCTTTAGGATCCATCCCCCAGAGGAACCGGACATGAGAATTTTTCATCATCCGGCTCGAGCAAGAATGAAAGAAATAAGACCGTGGAGAATCCACAATAGAATAGGGTATATAATGACTCAATGACTCAAGGCAAGAAAAGCTTTATCAGATTATCTTTTCCGAAGTTGCGCCTATAACTACTCATTGAAAAGAATCCTATTCTTATGCATAAATGCTCAATATCCAAGTGGGCTTACAAATTTGATCATGATCAATTGCTTTGTGGATTGTCTCTTGATTAGTTGGTGTTTATCCCCTCAATATCGCAAGTTTCTTACATCCAAACAAAGTATTTACTTGTTACTAATAAAAAAAAGTTTAGCCTACGTTCTTCCTTAGATCCCTTCTTTTACTCCGATAGTATTGCGGATCGAAATCGATGCAAAGAAAATGAATGCATTTCCATACTATAATAAAAAGTATGTGTAATAAATATAGAATTGGATCATATCACATGACTTATTCCATTTATACTCTATGGGATCTTACGGAGCCTGCTCATGAATGACATGGTTGGGGTATGATCATGGAAAATATTCTCCTCGAGTGAACCAGCCTATCCTTCCTAGATAGGGGACTTACGTGTTGATTGGATGCGGAGACACCTTTGGTCGTGAATTCTAATGTGGCAGATCCAATTCTCTATCTGCATGGCCAAATTAATAATTCAAGTCACACACTCCCATAATCCGCCTTATTTTCTTTCGTAAAATTAACTTCAACTATAACTATTTGTATCAAAATACTTCGAAGTTGAAGAGAAGTGTCCAAATGACATGTCTTATTGTAAAATAAGATATGTTTGTAGCAATGAAATACCACAACCTACCCTATATGATATATGAGAATTAGAATTCTCTATGATATGCTTTCCCTATAAAGGACCCGAAATACCTTGCTTACGTATCATTGGAAAGTGCATTAACATAAATACGGCAGTAAGCAGAGGTAGTACAAAGGTATGTAAACTATAAAAACGAGTCAAAGTGGATTGGCCCACACTAGCACTTCCACGTAATAATTCCACTAAAGGGGATCCTATTACTGGAATCGCTTCAGGTACACCTGTCACAATTTTGACTGCCCAATAACCAATTTGATCCCAAGGCAAAGAATAACCAGTTACACCAAATGATGCAGTCAATACAGCCAAAACCACACCTGTGACCCAAGTTAATTCACGGGGTTTTTTAAATCCACCTGTGAGATACACACGAAATACGTGCAGGATCATCATTAGAACCATCATACTTGCTGACCATCGATGAACTGATCGGATTAACCAACCAAAGTTGGCCTCCGTCATTATATATTGAACGGAGGAAAAAGCCTCTGTAACGGTTGGTCGGTAGTAAAAAGTCATAGCAAAACCGGTAGCGACTTGTACTAGAAAACAAGTAAGTGTAATTCCCCCTAAACAATAAAATATGTTTACATGAGGAGGAACATATTTACTAGTTATATCATCTGCAATTGCCTGAATCTCAAGACGTTCCTCAAACCAATCATATACTTTATTGAGATAGGTAACTAGCCCGACTCCCCCTCCGAGAACCGTATATGAAAATTTCATCTCGTACGGCTCAAGCAGAAACACACAAATTTTCAACGGATATTAGAAAAAAAAGTTCAAAACTTCACCAGCCACGATATTCGATCGATTTGCCTTGAAGATATGAAATAAGAGAAATCCAGAATTTCTTCTTTGTGATGATAATGCCAAAAAATCTCAAGTTGGCTCATCTGTCTTTCGTATGTTGATCATTAGAGGCCTCTTGACTTTTCTCTTCCCTATTTTTTATTTATTTGATTTTTTTACAAGTAAAAAAATCAAATAAAAATTTATAGTAGTTTTCTGATAGAAATTTTCTTGTTGTGATCCTATGAATCAGTTCAATTAAAACCTTAGATTCATACTAGAGCCACGATGATTGAGTCTCAAGCTAAACAAAAGGCAAGGGTTCTTCGAATAAGAACCGCTTGATGATCATTTATTGAAAGAGAAAAAAATTGTGTTTTGGGCAAACAAAATTGGAAGGAAGAAAATTTCTTTTTTTATTAAGAACTACTTGAATTTTTTTTTTTCAGTCTGGTTGCGAGGTCTAAATAGTGAGTATGAATCATAGTTCCATTTTTTTTCTTGATCCAATCTATGTATTTCGTGTTCCAGATACTAGAATAAATAATATCCGACGAATTAGAATCATCTTGATAGAGATAACAGGCCCTTTCTATGTATTATCAATAGGATCAATTCTAACAAGTCACACACTCATATTCCAGAGATACCGAAACAAAAAAATCCACGGTCGAACTACCAGAATGTCTAGAAATGTGAAGCTTAAAGTAGAAAGGCTTTTTTTGGATGGAAAAACTATGACTTCATAGTTTTTGTTAGTAGAAACCTAATTCGTTAAAATTCCGTCCAGTAAAACAGAAGAATTATAAATTTCTAAAATGATAGATAGGAATATCGCGAATAAAGCCATTGCGACCCCCATAAAAGGAGTAGTCCCCCAACCCGGAGCTACTTTCCCATATTCCGAATTCAAGGGTTTCAATAAACTACCTGCGCCAGTCCGTTTTGGCTTAGGTTTAGAACTATCTTCAACGGTTTGTGTAGCCATAAATTCTATTTAATCATTGGTGTTGACTTTGTATACTATTCCGTTGTAGTTGTAAATACACGATCTTTTCATAGATCCATTGTAATCTTGAAATTCTATAAAAATGGAAACAGCAACTTTAGTCGCCATCTCCATATCTGGTTTACTTGTAAGCTTTACTGGGTATGCCTTATATACCGCGTTTGGGCAACCCTCTCAACAATTAAGAGATCCATTCGAAGAACATGGGGACTAATTGAAGTAAGAAGTCTCCCCTCTGGGGGACTTCTTACTTCAATGAAATTATTTATTTCCTTCAATTAAATTATTTCATTTTTTAGTCGGAACCTTAGGTGGTTCTCGGAAGAAGATAGCGAAAAAAATTATTCCTAAAGTCGAAACTAAAAGGAACGTATAAACCAATGCTTCCATAGATTCGATCCTGGTTTATTTACAATTATAACTTCCACACCTATTCACTTATCATTTGGGAGCATTTCCCATATAAAAAAAGAAAAAGAGTCAAAGAAAGGACAGGAGATGTTTCTCATGTAAAATCAAAAAAGAGAGGTGAAAGATACCATAGCAATGTGGTATCAGGCTGCCTGTCTCCTTGTAGTTGGATCTCCAACTTTTTGGAATGTTCCAAATTCAACTTGAGCATCCAAGTCTGGATCAATACCAGCAAAAACATCTCGGAACAAGGTTCGAGCCCCATGCCAAATGTGTCCGAAAAAGAAGAGCAAAGCAAAGGTAGCATGACCAAAAGTGAACCAACCCCTTGGACTGCTGCGAAAAACACCATCTGATTTCAAAGTAGCTCGATCTAATTCAAAAATTTCCCCTAATTGAGCACGTCGCGCATATTTTTTTACAGTAGCAGGATCAGAATAACTTACTCCATTAAGTTCGCCACCATAGAACTCCACCGTTACCCCTACTTGTTCAACACTATATTTGGATTCTGCTCTTCTAAAAGGAACGTCCGCTCTCACAATTCCCTCTTCATCTACCAAAACTACCGGAAATGTTTCAAAAAAAGTAGGCATACGACGTACAAAAAGCTCGCGTCCTTCTTTATCTCTAAAGACGGGATGTCCTAACCATCCAACAGCTATTCCATCCCCATTGTCCATTGAGCCTGCTCTGAATAATCCCCCCTTTGCCGGATTATTACCAATATAATCATAAAAGGCTAATTTTTCGGGAATTTTAGACCAAGCTTCTGACAAACTAAGATTTTCGGCTAACCCATCGCTAACTCTTCGATATATTTCTTGCTGAAAGTATCCCTGATCCCACTGATAACGAGTAGGCCCAAATAATTCGATTGGGGTAGTTGCCGATCCATACCACATAGTTCCGGCAACTACGAAAGCAGCAAAAAAAACAGCAGCGATACTACTGGAAAGTACAGTTTCAATATTGCCCATACGTAATCCTTTGTATAGACGTTGCGGCGGACGGACACTAAGATGGAATAGGCCCGCTAATATGCCCAATGTACCCGCAGCAATATGATGCGAAGCTATTCCTCCCGGAACGAAAGGATCAAAACCTTCTGCACCCCACGCAGGATTTACAGCTTGTACTTTTCCAGTTAGTCCGTAAGGATCGGACACCCATATCCCAGGGCCATATAAACCCGTTACATGAAATGCACCAAAGCCAAAACAAGCCACCCCTGCAAGAAATAAATGAATTCCAAAGATCTTGGGCAAATCCAAAGAAGGTTTTCCCGTCCGCTCATCACAGAATATTTCTAGGTCCCAATATACCCAATGCCAGATAGCTGCCAAGAAACACAAGCCAGAAAACACAATATGTGCACCTGCCACACCTTCATAACTCCAAATACCCGGATTCGTTACAGTTCCTCCTGAAATACTCCAACCACCCCACGAATTGGTTATTCCTAAACGAGTCATGAAGGGGATGACGAACATACCTTGTCTCCACATTGGATCCAGAACAGGATCAGAGGGATCAAAAACCGCTAATTCGTATAAAGCCATCGAGCCAGCCCAACCAGAAACTAGAGCTGTGTGCATTATATGCACCGAAAGCAATCGACCCGGATCATTCAATACGACAGTATGAACACGATACCAAGGCAAACCCATGGAAATACCCCTTTAGCAAAGAAAAATAGACACGATGTCGCTTTATTTTATCGCATTGGAAAAAACTATCCATACATATCCTATGTACCTAACCCTTCCAGGGGATTCTATGTCAGAAAGCGTAAATATTTATTTCATTCCATTAAAAATAACAAGCCAATTCTGTTTGTAAGAAGAAAGAGAAGCAGATCTATTCTATACTCGATAAGTGCCAATATGCAATGGGTAGCTTGGGCTATTTGGGAAAACTAAGAATAGATCCTTAATCCCTCTTTGTTTATCATTCGAATCACGGATTCCTTTTTCTTTATTCAATCTGTCTTACCTTCCTTATATGTATAATCTTTCAATCTATGTATTAATAGAATCTATAGTATTCTTATAGAATAAGAAAAAAATGAAGATAATAAACTCTGGATTCTTTCTTTCTCTTCCATTCTTACGTTTCCATATTAAAGTGTAGTTTTCTTACTTAAATTTAATAATATTAATCTAATATGCCCATTGGTGTTCCAAAAGTACCTTACCGGATTCCCGGAGATGAAGAAGCGACTTGGGTTGACTTATACAATGTTATGTATCGAGAAAGGACACTTTTTTTAGGTCAAGAGATTCGTTGCGAGATCACGAATCATATTACAGGTCTGATGGTATATCTCAGTATAGAAGATGGAATTAGCGATATTTTTTTGTTTATAAACTCCCCTGGCGGGTGGCTAATCTCAGGAATGGCGATTTTTGATACGATGCAAACGGTGACACCTGATATATATACAATATGCCTCGGAATAGCCGCGTCCATGGCCTCCTTCATTCTGCTTGGAGGAGAACCCACCAAGCGTATAGCATTCCCTCACGCTAGGATTATGCTTCACCAACCCGCTAGTGCTTATTATCGGGCAAGGACACCAGAATTTTTACTAGAAGTGGAAGAGTTACACAAAGTTCGCGAAATGATCACAAGGGTTTATGCACTAAGAACAGGCAAGCCTTTTTGGGTTGTATCCGAAGACATGGAAAGGGATGTTTTTATGTCAGCAGACGAAGCCAAAGCTTATGGACTTGTCGATATTGTAGGGGATGAAATGATTGACGAGCACTGCGATACTGATCCAGTGTGGTTTCCAGAAATGTTTAAGGATTGGTAGTGGCTGGATTTCTTGTAAATTTATTTCAAACCGAAATTCGGATTTTATGCTATTTTATAGAAAATAGAAATACTTCATGATGATAAATCATCAGGTTAAGATCGATCTAAACCAATCCATTTTTTCTATATACATACGACATGCCAACGGTTAAACAACTTATTAGAAATGCAAGACAGCCAATACGAAATGCTAGAAAATCGGCCGCGCTTAAGGGATGTCCTCAGCGTCGAGGAACATGTGCTAGGGTGTATGTGCGACTCGTTCAGATCATGAGTTCAAACAAATAAGAAAATTTTGGAAGTATCCATGATCGGTACCAATGAATAGGATAGAGAAGCTCTATCCTGGATTTCTATGGTATATGGAATTTATGGTTTCCTTTGGTGCAAATCCAATCATCTAGATTGGAATTGCAAGAAACAATTCCTCCATTGGTAGCAAATGGTTATCCATTAAGCGGAGGAAATAGTAATAAAAAGAAAAAGGTTTCTACTCCTTTATCTTAAAAGAACGGACTAAAGGGCCAGCTACTTAGTCAACTTTCATAATTAAATACCGTCACTGTATGAATAACTCTTATTGTGAAAAGAGCTATTTACTCTATAATGGATAGGTAGAGCCAAAGAATGTGAACTATACAAGTTCACAATACCTTTTGATGAAATGAAAGAAAGGGCTCCGGTGTATAGAGAGGGCCTCGCCGTTTAAAAGGGAACCATAGAAACGATGGAACCCACTGTTTTTTTAATATCGTTAGAATTTGTTATTTCTATGCGAAATAAGTGAAGAGAATAGACTAAAAAATCGTGGTTGGGAAGGTTATAGTAGCAAAAGCCATTGGAATTAATATTTTATATATCGGAATAATTCGTTTTGTTATTAATGGGAAAAAAGAGGGTTAAAAAGAAGAGAAATCATTAGTTATTCATTAAGGTTAATTTGATTCAATGACCAGAGTTCCGCGAGGATATATAGCTCGAAGACGACGAACAAAAATGCGTTCATTTGCCTCAAACTTTAGAGGGGCTCATTTAAGACTTAATCGAATGATTACTCAACAAGTAAGAAGAGCTTTTGTTTCTTCTCATCGAGATAGAGGTAGGCAAAAGAGGGATTTTCGTCGTTTGTGGATCACTCGGATAAACGCAGCAACACGGGTATATAACGTATTCGATAGTTATAGTAAATTAATACACAATCTGTACAAGAAGGAATTGATTCTTAATCGTAAAATGCTTGCACAAGTAGCTGTATCAAATCCAAATAATCTTTACACGATTTCCAATAAAATAAAGACCATCAATTAAAGGGATAAAAAAGTAATATACAGGAATAATTAAAAATGAATTCCCGGAGAGGGAACTCCGGGAAGATACAATAAATTAAGATTAAGTGGTAGGAATCAACGAGCATGTTGCAATAAATAAAAAAACTATTTCTTTTTTCCCATTTTTCTTTCTTATAACAAACACAAGAATCAAAACTGGATTACTTTCTTTATATATGAGTCTGACCCTTTCGAATAAAACATCAACAATCGGAACTTAAGTTTCGATTGTTGTTTCTTAAATTCTGGTTGTAGTTTCTTAAGTTTCGATTGGAATTGAACTTTTGTGTTAATTGAGGAATATGTCTATTTTTTCTGTGTCTAGGACCAGTAATTATTGAAATTGACTGGGCTTGAAATTGCTTCTCATTCTCATAGTTACGAAATGGTAAGAAAGATAAAATACGAGCCTGTTTTATAGCAAGAGTAATTAATCGTTGTTGTTTCAAGGTTAATCTATTTATTCGTCTGGATAATATTTTTCCTTGTTCACTAATAAATCGATTAATTAAACTCATGTTTCTATAATCAATTCGATCCCCCGGGCCTATTCGAGAACGCCTACGAAAAGGTTGTTTGGATTTACGAAAAGGTTGTTTGAATTTACGAAAAGTTTGCTTTGATTTATGAAAAGTTTGTTTGGATTTACGAAAGGGTTGCTTAAATTTATGAAAAGGTTGTTTAGATATATACATGATTTATTCCTTATTTTAAAATTTGAAAAAAAAAATGGATTTCTTTATTTTATTAATTTTGGATCCAGAAGAAGTAGTCTTTCTTTGGTCCATATATTATTTCATTCATATACTATATATAAAAATATAAAAATATAAACCCTCTATACAATACATATGAAATAATATCTACCTAAAATCAGATGAGTTGATTTGTATTTTGTGTTCCATCTATGTTCTATATATTTAATAAGATAATAAGAAGTTCTTACTCTTTCTGTTCTTTGAAAAAATTGAACACACGATGCTCCTATTTCTTTATTTCATTATGAGTCGTATGCTTGCGACAATAACGACAAAATTTTCTTAAGACTAATTGTCCGGGTGTATTGTGGCGATTCTTTTGAGTACTATATCTAGAAATCCCCGTCGATTCCTTATTGGTACCCTTTCGAACACAATTAATACATTCCAAAATAACTCGGATTCTAACATCTTTGCCCTTGGCCATGAACCTCCTTTCCTTTTTGGATCGACTTAACTTAATTCTTATACCTATTCTTTTATTCTTCTATTTTGGATCCAAAGAAGAAGAATAAAATCCATAGAAGCTCCTAACTAAAAATGCGATTTCTAAAGATTTTGTTGTAATTCTTCGAATTCTCTAACGAATCCAATAGAATAAAAAATTTTGGAAATTCGTAAATTAAGTAATAAAAAATAGAGAAATAATTAAAGAATACAATCCTTATCCATCTTTTCTTTCTTTTTGCTTCATATACTAAAAAAGAATTCAAAAAGGGAAAATTTTTGTCATGTCACGAAGAATTCTATCTCTCGCATAGGAATAACTAGAATTAAAAAAAAGGGAATGACAAAGCATCTGGGAATAAACGATTGATTTCTATCAATAAACCTGCTAAAGCCCCAAACCATAGAGTACTTAGCACGGGTGCTACAGAGAGATATGTTTTTATATCCTGCATTGAAAATCCTCCTTCCATATTGGAATACATATATGATCAGATACTCTTGCCCAAGATCCTTTGTATTTCTTTTGTTTAGGCGAAATTCCTAACTAAAAAAACAAAATCAATATTCTATATATATAGAATGAATCATAATAGACGAGATTTTCCTATCCCTAAAAAAGATGACCCCTTCTTCCTATACATTACTAAGGAATAGGAATCGTTCTTTTCTAGGTGAAATTCGACTGGATTTTAGATGTATACCCTTCCTTGATTATATGAGACCAAAAACAAGAAATGACAAGAAAGTTCTATATAGGTAGAGAAATAGAAGAAAATTACGATGTGGAAAACAAGAAAGGAATTATGTACAATCCCCTTGTAGAACAATTTGGAAAAGGGATGTAGCGCAGCTTGGTAGCGCGTTTGTTTTGGGTACAAAATGTCACAGGTTCAAATCCTGTCATCCCTACCTATTAATTCTCTCTTCTTTATGGGCAGTAGTGGGAAGATCAATTAAAGTGGGTATAACTTGAATTTGTGGATACTATACGGACGTGAGACACGTTAGGAGTAGAAAAGGATTTTTTGAGAGCGCTCTTAGTTCAGTTTGGTAGAACGCGGGTCTCCAAAACCCGATGTCGTAGGTTCAAATCCTACAGAGCGTGATTCCATATATCTTATGTCAAAACAGAGTAAAATAACTTAAAAAAACAAAGTAGAATTGCAACTCCAATTTGACCTCCTCCAGACCAGAGAAGAGA